TATCTAGATAGATACTTATAATTTAGACTAAACGTTTTTTCTTCATTAATTTTCATAGTCGTAAGTGGATTTTTTTCTGACCCGGCCCTTTTTAAAGATAAAAAAAGAAATCTAATTAAATTCAACCCAAATGAAATCTATCTAATACTAAGTAAGATGGCTATGGTAAAGTCTTACTGGATTTTTTGATACATCATAATTTAAAAAACGAAGAGATTTTTCGAATTTTTTTTTTTATTAAAACATAAACAAAATTTCATAAACAGAAATAAAAAAAAATTACTAGTTATTAATAATATTAATATTATATTATTAATATTAGAAACTATTAGTAATAGAAATAGTAATAGAAACATGGAAATATTAAGTAATTAAGTGTACTGAAAATAAGATTACAATTAATAAATCTTAAAATGAGACGTCTACCACAGCAACCAAACGAAAAGAAATGATTCGATTAACCTGAATTTTTTTTTTGATTCAAGAGTTCTATATCCCTTGCCCAATCCACTCTGATTGCAATTGACTAAGCGGGTATTTTTTCCACATTCATAGGAGTTCGTCTATGTTTCTGCTTTACGAATATGATATTTTCTGGGCATTTTTAATAATATCAAGTGCTATTCCTGTTTTGGCATTTCTAATTTCCGGAGTTTTATCTCCAATTAGGAAGGGGCCAGAGAAACTTTCTAGTTATGAATCAGGTATAGAACCGATCGGGGATGCTTGGTTACAATTTAGAATCCGTTATTATATGTTTGCTCTAGTTTTTGTTGTTTTTGATGTTGAAACAGTTTTTCTGTATCCGTGGGCAATGAGTTTCGATGTACTGGGGGTATCCGCTTTTATAGAAGCTTTCATTTTCGTGCTTATCCTAATTCTTGGTTTAGTTTATGCATGGCGAAAAGGAGCGTTGGAATGGTCTTAGGTCGTTTCCTGAATACTTGTACAATAACAATAAAAAAAACTAAAAAAAAAACCATTGAAACAATTATGAATTCCATTAAGTTTCCCGTACTTGATCGAACAACAAAAAATTCAGTTATTTCAACTACGTTAAATGATCTTTCAAATTGGTCAAGACTTTCCAGCCTATGGCCGCTTCTTTATGGTACCAGTTGTTGTTTCATTGAATTTGCCTCATTAATAGGCTCCCGATTTGACTTTGATCGTTATGGGCTAGTACCAAGATCAAGTCCTAGGCAGGCGGACCTTATTTTAACAGCAGGTACAGTAACAATGAAAATGGCTCCTTCTTTAGTGAGATTATATGAACAAATGCCTGAACCAAAGTATGTTATTGCTATGGGAGCGTGTACAATTACAGGGGGGATGTTCAGTACCGATTCTTATAGTACTGTTAGAGGAGTTGATAAGCTAATTCCTGTAGATGTATATTTGCCGGGTTGTCCACCTAAACCAGAGGCTGTTATAGACGCTATAACAAAGCTTCGTAAGAAAATAGCTAGAGAAATCTATAAGGATCGAATTAGACCTCAACAGGGTAATCGGTGTTTTACTATCAATCACAAGTTTTTTGTTGTACGCAGTACGCATACTGGAAATTATGATCAAGAATTACTCTATCCACCATCATCTACTTCAGAGATCTCTACTGAAACATTTTTTAAATATAAAAGTCCAGTATCTTCCCACGAATTAGTTAATTAGGGAGGATTTTAGAGAATAAGAAAAAATCTTCATAAATTAGAACTCATGGTAAATGTGAAATACTTATTTTATATAAAAAAGGTGTGGGGGAAATAAAAAAGATGCAGGGCACTTTGTCCGTTTGGCTAGCCAAACGCGGGCTGGTTCATAGATCGTTGGGCTTCGATTACCAAGGAATAGAGACTTTACAAATAAAGCCCGAAGATTGGCATTCTATTGCTGTAATTTTATATGTATATGGTTACAATTATTTACGTTCGCAATGTGCCTATGATGTGGCACCAGGTGGCCTCTTAGCCAGTGTGTATCATCTTACGAGAATCGAATATGGTGTCAATCAAGCCGAAGAAGTTTGCATAAAAGTATTTACTCCCAGGAGTAATCCCAGAATTCCATCTGTTTTCTGGGTTTGGAAAAGTACGGATTTTCAAGAACGGGAATCTTATGATATGTTAGGAATCACTTATGATAGCCATCCACGACTGAAACGGATCTTAATGCCCGAAAGTTGGATAGGGTGGCCGTTACGTAAGGATTATATTGCCCCCAATTTTTATGAAATACAAGATGCTTATTGAATGATAAAAAACGAGTCTTAGCTTCTACAACTACGGACCTTCACGGAATATTTTGAATTAGATTCTTTTTTAGATCAAACAAACAGAAGAATTGAGGTCTCATTCATATTATTATAGATAGCTTGATCTCCAATTTGAAAGATCCTTTTTTTTCCGTAAAAGCCGAGCCAATAGGATGAACGAAAAAAAAAAGAGTTCTGCATTATGAACTTTGTATCGCGCACATAACTTAGTCAACTTTAGTCACATAACTGGGAATGAATAAATAAGATCGGAAAGCGGGGGGGGGATAAAGGATGATTGCACTTTTTTTACTAAAGATACGTTTAATTTGAAGAATATAAACTTATCAAAATTAATAAATCCTATGCCAAGAACCAGATTTGAACTGGTGACACGAGGATTTTCAGTCCTCTGCTCTACCAACTGAGCTATCCCGGCCATTACTGAAGTATCATGCTCATTTTACTAGATGACTTAGGTCTATGTCAATTAAAAGAAACGCAAAAGTAGTAAATGAAAAAAGTTTTGGACCGGGAATTTCTTGGATCTTCGAAAAGAAGACTTTCTAAGTTTTAGAATGAAAAATGATATAGATTCTAAATAATTCAAATCGATATTTATTTCTCATTTGTACGTGTATGATATATCCCACAAGACTTGTATATAATATATATAATAAGAAAAGAAATTATAGTTTGTAAAAGTGTAGGATGAATGAAAAAAGCTAATGAATTCTTGAATAACTAAAAAAAGGGTAAGGTGTCAAACAGGCTTTTTGGGGGAGTAGAGTTGGGGATAGAGGGACTTGAACCCTCACGATTTTAAAAGTCAACGGATTTTCATCTTACTATAAATTTCATTGTTGTCAGTATTGACATGTAGAATGGGACTCTATCTTTATTCTCGTCCGATTAATTAAGTTCCACCAAGGATCTATCAAACTATGAAGTGAATCATTTGATTAACACAAGGTAGTGAACTCCATTTGTTAGAACAGCTTCCATTGAGTCTCTGCACCTATCCCTTTTTCTTGCTTTCTAAACTCTGGTTTGTTCGCGTAAACCAGGATTTGGCTCAGGATTGCCCATTGTTAATTCCAGGGTTTCTCTGAATTTGAAAGTTATCACTTAGTAGGTTTCCATACCAAGGCTCAATCCAATTAAGTCCGTAGCGTCTACCAATTCCGCCATATCCCCTTTTTTGCTTTGAGATTAGGATCTCATTATGATGTCTTTCCACCTTTTCTTATGTCGAAACCTTGGAATTCATTACATATAGATACTTAATTTTATTTCTTTGATATCTTTTTTTTTTCATTTTTTTTAGCCCCATCCATATTGATTTGGTCTAATCAACAAAGATTCTATCATTTTTGTATTTACAATTCAATATGGTTATATATTACATAACATATATATGTTCTTCCTTTTTTCATCTTTGTCTTAAATTTGAATAAATAGTCGAACGGTCGATTCTTTTTTTTTTTTTACTTCCATGAAAAGAAATTTATGATTATTATTGAAACTTAGAATTCTACAATGGGCAATGGAAAAAGATTGTAAGTCTACTTCGTAGATTTGAAATTCGAATAATTCTAAAAAATTGATTCGAATATTCATTTCTAATATTAATTAGAATAATTCTATAATATTAGAAAGAAAATAAAAAGACAAAAAGTATAAAATAATAATAATAACCTCAGGTTAGAACAAAAAAACAAGAATTTCAAATCAGATATCATTTAACTAAAAAAAAAAGATTTCTGATCTAATTAAGATTTTCTTATTTATAAACTAATGAAAGTAAAATTAGAAAGTCGATATATTGCTATATTCTATATAATTAATTAAGGTTATGTTTTATTTATTTAATGATAGTCACTATTTATTTGAGCTATATTCTGTTCGAGAATATATAGAATATGATTAATTCTAAATAGATAAATAAAAATATGAATAGAATAGTTAATTGATACGATCTAGTAGTTTAGTGAATTTGTATGCATGCGCTATTTTATTTGAGCCCGCTTAGCTCAGAGGTTAGAGCATCGCATTTGTAATGCGATGGTCATCGGTTCGATTCCGATAGCCGGCTTTTCCATATTTTTTCGTTTTTTTACATGATTTTTAATGTACTTTCAAAATCAAAGAAGATTGAAAAGACTTCTTTTACCTTTTTCCAAGAGTTACCACGCCATTTATATTATGTCATATAAACTTCCATATAGGAATATATATTGGGTAAAAGGGTTAGATCTTTGCAAAATAAATAAAGAACATAAAGGAAAATTTTGGTGATTTATTTGATTTATATATATTGTATATACAATAAAATAAAATCTGTATATTGAGAGAATATATCTTCTGACTCTTTGTATTCCAATAGTTTATTGGAGTGGATTTCACGTCATTTATCATTATCATTTAGTTCAGTTTTAATTTTGTTTAGTTTTGTACAATTTCAATAAAAAAAAGGAGTCTTTATGTCACGTTACCGAGGGCCTCGTTTTAAAAAAATACGCCGTCTGGGGGCTTTACCGGGACTCACTAGTAAAAGGCCTAGGGCAGGAAGCGATCTTAGAAACCAATCACGCTCTGGAAAAAAATCTCAATATCGTATTCGTTTAGAAGAAAAACAAAAATTGCGTTTTCATTATGGTCTTACAGAACGCCAATTACTTAAATATGTTCGTATCGCCGGAAAAGCCAAGGGGTCGACGGGTCAAGTTTTATTACAATTACTTGAAATGCGTTTGGATAACATCCTTTTTCGATTGGGTATGGCTTTGACTATTCCTCAAGCGCGCCAATTAGTTAACCATGGACATATTTTAGTTAATGGTCGTATAGTGGATATACCAAGTTATCGCTGTAAACCCCGAGATATTATTACAGTGAAGGATGAACAAAACTCTAGAACTTTGGTTCAAAATCTTCTTGATTCATCTGCCCCCGAGGAATTGCCAAACCATCTGACTCTTCACACATTCCAATATGAAGGGTTAGTAAATCAAATAATAGATAGGAAATGCGTCGGTTTGAAAATAAATGAATTGCTTGTCGTAGAATATTACTCTCGACAGACTTAATAAACCTAACTTAAGTAAAAACAAATAACTAAAAACAAGAGTTCGGATAACTCCCCTTTGCCCTCTTTTTTGATTAAAAAGGCACAAGGTAAGGGATTTGGTCGGGGAATCTTTTTTCTATTCATGTATCATAGATTGGTAGGGAGGTATGGATCCCTTGTTTGCTCTTCCCAGCATTTTCCATATCAAAGAAATTTAGATTTTATATCTATTCTTTTTTATTTGATTTGATACATTGTGGTCAATCACGTAAGATTGGTGAATTAGTTGAAAGTACGGAAAGAGAGGGATTCGAACCCTCGGTAAACAAAAGTCTACATAACAGTTCCAATGTTACGCCTTCAACCACTCGGCCATCTCTCCGATATCAGGATTATGACTGAGTACCTGGGTGAATAGCGAGTTATTCATCGTTTTTTAGATTATGGTTAATAGATACCTTTTTTGACCGGAAAAAATTGGAAGTAGATAGAATGTTTTTTTATTTTAACGAGTCCGCTTTTATGTTAGTTCGTACTATAAAATTCCTTTGTTTGTGAGAAAATTTTCTCACAAAAGAAAAGGTAAAGGAAATAAAAAGAGTTATAGAATGGATTACTACCTATGCCAAGATCGCGTATAAATGGAAATTTTATTGATAAAACCTTTACAATTGTAGCCGATATCTTATTACGAGTCATTCCGACAACTTCCGGAGAAAAGGAGGCATTTACTTATTACAGAGATGGTGCGATTTGATTATCATTATTTTTTTTATTTCTCGCCGATTTGGAATAGAAAGAAAAACGAGTATTGAAAAAAAATCTACGCTTTTGAAGGTGAAGTTTATAATATAAAAAAAGCAATCCCTTCTGTCATGTATCCACGATTAATGCAGCCTTAGATGCTTGAATTGTGAATTCTAGTATTGAGCAAAAGGTTTTTACCTATGGTTCACGTATTACAGATCAATCCGACTACACTAATACAATATACGAATAGGAGGCACAGGGGAAGAAGCACTACGCCGAGAAATCAACAACACGAAAACTTTCTTCAAAATGATTCCTTTTCTTTCTTCTTCTTCTTTGGGATTGGGACTAATTAAAATGGTTGGAACAATAAACATCCATCTCGTCCGTACTTTGGATACCCGTATAACCATTGAAGACTGTTGAAGTGACTAATTCCTGGAAATTTAGGGGCGTTGAGAACAAAGAAATTTTTAGAGTTTCCTTTTTTATTTTTATCTAGCATGAACCCACTTGGTAGTAAGAAAAGATCTTTTGCAAGAAGGTTGGCTAGGGATTTCTTGTAAAAACATTAGCCCCGCTTAGTTCATAATGACATCAAATTTTTCCATATATTTATTATTTTCATTATGCACCTAAAGGAGGAGCCGTATGAGATGAAAATCTCACATACGGTTCTGAAACGGAGAATTCGTTAAAGCGAATGACGACCGTAACGGATGTCGGCTCAATCTGAAGGAAATTATGCGGAAGCATTACAGAATTATTATGAAGCTATGCGACTAGAAATTGACCCCTATGATCGAAGTTATATACTCTATAATATAGGCCTTATCCACACAAGTAATGGGGAACATACCAAAGCTTTAGAATATTATTTTCGGGCATTAGAACGAAACCCCTTTTTACCACAAGCTTTTAATAATATGGCTGTGATCTGTCATTACGTGCGACTATCTCCACTATAGAAAAAAATAATGAACAAGCTAGTCAATGAAATACTAGAAACAAAAAAAAAAAGGCTTTCTACATAAGCATCGTCCAAAACGATTTTTTATCAGCTGTAGCAAATAAATAAACTTCATAGATCGAAATATGAAGCGAAGACTAGATATGCCTAAATACTTTCTTTCTATGGATAAAAAAAGATTTAATTGATAGAGGAAGCACCGTAAAGATCCATTGGAAAGGTTTTGGACCGATACAATAAGAGCTGTTTATTTATATCATAATATGAGATAAATCTTAGGAATCTACTTATGTAATAGAGTGGATCCCCTAAGGTATTGAGCAGCGGTGTAGCATCAGATCCTAAAGACAGTAAGTCTTTTTCTTTTTTATGAAGTATGAAAAAAAGTCTTTTTCAAAGATTCTATATAAAATTTTATATGAAAGCGGGATAGTTACCTTTCAGAAAATTCTAATATCT